TTTGATCACCTTGCGCCTCTGTTTTATTTATTCTTTTCTTTTTTTTTTTGAAATCGAGTCAAAAAATACTAGAGTTATAAAGTATGAACTATCCCTTGATTGTTGCAAGACCTGAGAAAAGGAATTTCCTTTGGACTACGGACGGGAAGGATGAAAGTGAGTAGGTCTGCTAATTCCTCATCTGCAAATCAACCCTTCCCGTAGGTTATTTTATCAACGAATAAGGAATTGTATGAGTGAAATTTGGATCTAATTTGAAAAGCAAAGGACAGGTCCAGGGCAATAAAATAGGTATTTTTTTTTTTGTAAAATTAAACAAAAGGATTCGCAAATAAAAGTGCTAATGCTACAACCAATCCATAAATGGTTAAAGCTTCCATAAAAGCTAGACTAAGCAATAGAGTACCTCGTATTTTTCCCTCTGCCTCAGGCTGTCTCGCGATACCCTCTACAGCTTGACCTGCAGCAGTCCCTTGACCAACGCCAGGTCCAATAGAAGCAAGCCCTACGGCCAATCCAGCAGCAATAACGGAAGCGGCAGAAATCAGTGGATTCATGATAAGTTCCTCATACCAACAAAAAGAAATGGTTAATGATACAATCAATCAATGAATTATGACTTAATTATTCCATTGATAGGATTCATCCGGTCGAAGTAACTACGAACTTCGAATTTAAGTAATACTATTCTATTATTGAATTGTCAAAACTCCTTTGATTTATCTTTTTTTGTTTCTATCCACAGAGTTTTGGGAAATCCATACAACTTTCGTTCTTCCCTTTCTTGGTTCCGAACTATTATTTCCATTTTTCAATTTCTTTATCTTTATTTTATCTGTTTATTCAGCCAATTCACAGCTACAACAGTATGAAAGGATACTTCGACCGGAACCCACAAGTAGACAAGTAGTAGGTCAATCTTTAATTTCTAGATAACTAGTCAATATCTACTATCACATATACATGTCTTTCTTATCTAATGTAAACCATTCGTTTCGATCGGATTCGAGAATCAATCCATTTTTTTTAGTAATCCCCTTTTTTGTCACTTTTTTTCTCCCTTCCATTTTCTTTATCATTATTTTATTTTAACCAACTAGAGAAAAAAAAAGATTCGCGCGAATTATTCCGTAGAAATCTCATTATTTCCTTGATCTAAGTTCATGCAATTTGGTTTATTATTTAGTAATTCTTTTGGTCAATTGTGAAAATCTACTGTAAAGTAGAATCAAAGTCGACTCGTATTTCCTGTTTTTTAGTTAATTAAATTTTATCACACGGCATAAAGGGTAATATCTTCTATTCAAAATTCTTATTTGATTTGAATAAGAAGGTTGGCTGACCAATAGAATAGAAGGTGAATATTCGTCGAGGAAAGGAGAGTTTTGGGAAAAATATCTGTTAGATCTCTTTCCCCCTTTTTGAACTCTCTAATTAATCTAAAATTTTTGATTTTTTTGTTCTTAATTTGATCTATTTCTATTCCTTAAGTCAATCATCTTGAACCGCACATACATTGCTTTGAAATAAGCTAAAAAAAAAAAAAAGACTATTTCAATGATGGCCCTCCATGGATTCGCCTATATAAGCGGCGGCTAAAGTTGCAAAAATAAGAGCTTGAATACCACTTGTAAATAATCCAAGGAACATGACAGGGATAGGAACCACTAAAGGTACTAAAGAAACAAGAACAACAACGACTAATTCATCCGCTAAGATATTCCCGAAAAGTCGAAAACTGAGTGATAGGGGTTTTGTGAAATCTTCTAAGATGTTAATGGGTAAAAGGATTGGGGTTGGTTGAATATATTTCCCGAAATAACTGAATCCCCTTTTGGAAAGACCTGCATAGAAATAGGCCGCTGACGTGAGTAAAGCCAAAGCAACTGTAGTATTTATATCATTCGTAGGTGCGGCCAACTCTCCATGAGGTAATTCTATGATTTTCCAAGGTAAAAGAGCTCCTGACCAATTCGAAACAAAAATAAATAGAAACAAGGTTCCAATAAAAGGAACCCAAGGGCCGTATTCTTCTCCAATTTGAGTTTTACTCACATCTCGAATGAACTCAAGAACATATTCGAAGAAATTCTGACCCCCAGTCGGAATGGTTTGTGGGTTCCGAACAACTATAGTAGCTGAACCTAATAAGATAGCAATTACAACCCAAGAGGTAATAAGTACTTGTCCGTGGACTTGGAAATCCCCTATTTTCCAATAGAAATGTTGACCTACTTCCACACCGGATATCTCGTATAAGCCTTTTAGTGTGTTGATGGAACATGATAGCACATCCATATTGCCCTCTGAAAAAATCGAACTTTAAACAAAATTATTTTGATTCAACCATCTCTTTATCTACTGGAATGGGGTATTTCGAATACCAACTGATAGTTTGAATACTAACTAATTCCATAGTATTCCCAGTTTTTTTATCTATTTTTAGAAATTCATAAAAAATAATCGATTCTATAAATCTATTGTATTTTCGAAGTAAAACTTATTGATTTTATCTTATTATTACTCAAGGATTTCTTCTATAGCTAGAACTAGAACGACCCTCACAAATCGCAAATACTAATTTATTAAGAATTAATCGGATTGAGGATATAGCGTCATCATTCGCCGGAATTGAAATATCTGCAAGATCGGGATCGCAATTTGTATCGATTAAACAAATTGTTGGAATTCCTAAAGTGATACACTCCCGCAGGGCGGTATATTCTTCATGCTGATCGACGATGATCACAATATCGGGTAATCCTGTCATATATTTAATCCCACCCAGATAGGTTTGTAAGCGAAATAGTTGTCTTTTCAACATAGCCGCATCTCTTTTAGGAAGACGGTTGAGTCTTCCCGTTTTTTGTTTCATTCTCAAGTCCCTGAACTTATGAAGTCTCGTTTCTGTAGTGGACCAATTCGTTAACATACCGCCGAGCCATTTTTTAGTAACACAATGACACCGGGCCCTTATTGCAGCCCATGCTACTAAATCAGCTGCTTTTTTTTTGGTCCCAACAATTAAGAATTGTTTTCCCCTACTTGCTGCACCAAAAACCAAATCACAGGCTTCAGATAAAAAACGAGCAGTTCTAGTAAGATTTGTAATATGAATACCTTTACGCTTTGCCGAGATATAAGGTGCCATTTTAGGATTCCATTTCCTAGGCTCATGGCCCAAATGAACCCCTGCCCCCAGCATCTCTTCCAAGTTGATGTTCCAATATCTTCTGGTCATTTCTCCCCACACCCCCCCGCTTTTTCCAAAAAGGCGACGGGGAACCCTGAACGGAAATAAAGAATTGTTCCGATGGAACCTTCACGTCTATCGTAGATTGGCATAGATATATGAATAAGCCATTAGTCTTTTCTATTCCTTATTTTTTATTACCAACCTAAATGACTGTCCCCGATAGTAAAGTAAAAAAAAAAAAGATGAATCCGCCTTTAGGAATCATTAAATCCCATAAAGTTCTGATGTATCATCCAAATTCTTTGAAAGAAAAGAATCAACCCACTTTCGGTAGTGAAACAAAATATCTCCCATTTCCCCCTCGAATAGATTGTTTTCTTTTGTTTCCAAAGGGCTCTTTTTTTGTTGTTTTGACGGGGGCACTAATCCCTTCAATCCGGTCCCGGCGGGTATCATACCCCCAAAAACAACGTTCTCTTTCAATCCTTTTAACCAATCGACTCGACCCCGGAGAGCTGCTTTTGCTAAAACCCGAGCCGTTTCTTGAAAACTCGCTTCAGATATGAAACTTTGAGTATTGAGAGCTGCTCGAGTTATTCCCAATAAGGTGGCTCGGTAACAAACTGCTTCTTCCAATGCGCGCCCCACTCGTTCCGCTCGCAACAATCCAACTAGTTCTCCGGGCGAAAAAACATTAGACATTCCATCTTCTGAAATCAAGACTTTTGATGTTATTTGACGTACAATAATTTCTATATGCCTATTATGAATCTGTACCCCCTGGGATCGATAAACCTTTTGGATCTTATTAACCAAAGAGATACGGCTTTGGACTATAGTTAGCTCAGCACCAATCAAGAATGCCCATGGCATTCCAAGAATTCTTGGTATACGTTCATTCCAACGCTCAACCCTCTTTTCTAGATTCATCGATATTGAATCAATCGAACGCACTTCTAACACCTGTTCTACTTTTGGAAGCCCTTGGGTTATATCACCAGATCTTGATTTTTCATATATAAATGTAATGAAAGTATCACCTTCGTGCAGGATTTGCCCATAATGGCCATGAACAGTTGCTCCCGGAGTGGCCAAATAAGGCTTAGCTGATCGTATTACTACAGAGTCAACTTGAACAAGTATAACTTGACCTGATTTTAGGCGCGGTGCATTTTTTGTTCTACATATATTTTCACAAATCAACTGCCCAAGACTCATTATTGTAGATGTTTCTTCACAATAATTAGGATCGATCAAATACCAATTCCAATTTAAAAGAATGGTACTGAATGGATCGGGGTTATCAATTTTCGCATTTTCATCCAGTAAATAGTATTTACTGACTTGAAAAGTATTTTTCAAATTTTCAACGTTATTTAGCAAGATTGGATTATGAGTTATTAAATGGAAAAATGTATAAAGATTCGCAATTTGAAAAGTGGTTCCTAAAGGCCCCAGCGAATTCGTAATTGGAATTCGAGGATCTTTTGGAATTGATTTTTTTATCCCGTTGTAATAGTTTACATCGTTGAATCGACCCACCCGAAAACAATTGGATGATGACAAAATGATCGACGACTCGAGTCCCGTATTTTGATTCAACAACATATGAATAGTTCTTTGATTGGGATCTGAGGTTTGTTGAATTCTTGTCTCGGAATAAATCGAAGAAAACGGATTGATATTTGTGCAATCTGATGCATTTCTATTAGTAGAGGGCAAGCCAGAGACTGATGTAGCATTCCTTTTTCCGATATATGAACTAGGGGGTTTTACCAAATCGATTCTTAGGAAATGTCGAATT